GGCTTATTAGCTAAATGGCAATTTGCACATACAATTCGTCCAGTTGCTTCACGCGGATTTTCATAACCCTGCTGCGCAAAAATGGGATATGCATTTGAAATAGATACCCGAGTTATTACATATATCATGATTGATACAGAAATGGATCGAGTCATCTGTTCCTTTACCCAAGAAAAAATATTTCTATTTTGCATGGTTCAATCATTGATCCCAGAATTTCTACAATAAATTAGAAAGGTAACTAATTAGTGTAGTTCCCTATCCACGAGTCTGCCATTGTACTGGAATAATTGTACTAGAATATGGGACGAATACCTTGAACAGGTATAAGTATAAATAAAGAATAAGTAAGATTGAAAATACTTTCTTTATTCTTTAAACACGAAGAAACATTCTTATTTGATTGATATCAAGAGACCAAATGAATTCTTTATTCGTTGATTGAATGATAAATGACTACAAGCGAAGGAGATACACGATTTAAATAATGGAAGATCCAATATTTCACAATTGTATCTAGAATAACTGGAAAAGTGGAAACAAGACCGGATATAATTTTATCGTTATGAGCCAATCCAAAATCGTTGTAGACTGAACCAATCATAAGTTCCCAACCATGGGTTGAATGAAATCCGATCCATAAATCAGTAACTAAAAGAATTGAAAAAGCTTTTATTGTGTCACTCAAGTTATACAGGAATTCCTGAACCCAAGAATTAAGAATAACAAGTTCTTCATTACCCAGAATACAATAACCACTTAGAATAGCGAAACAGATTATATTTGTCGATAAATTAAAAATGATATGGAGATTATACTTATCGTGTGTTTTGACTAATTGTACCGTTTCCTTGTGTATTCCTATACGAAGCTTTTGTATCTGTGTTTCAGGGTATTCCTTTATCATTTCGTCCAAAAAGAATAGTTCTTCTAATTCTATAAATTTTTCTAGAATCCTTTTCTCTTGAATATCATTCAAGAAAATTTCAGATTGCCGGGTATTCCACCAATTAATAACCCAAGGTTCCAGACTTTTATTAAATGAAAGAGAGACCCACCAGGGCAAAAATACTATGGATACAATATATGGGAGGGAAGTCAATGATTTTTTTTTTTTTTTTTTTCATTTTTTATCTGTAAATTGTTAATGAATCTGCTGCATTCGTGGATTTTATCAGATATTTATCTGAACACAAATTCTATAATTAAGGTATCGTATCGAACCAATGAATCTATTCCCATTTTTGTGTAAAAATTTAGTCCTTGTATTTAGAAAATATTGAGATATCTCCATTGGGTAAATTCCAACTAATTTCATCTCCATTTGTTATTTGGTTCTGTCGATGAATACTCGAAAATCCACTAGAAGTAACGAATATGATTTGGATTTCGAAACAAAAAATGCCTTCTCGGATCAATTAATTATTTCGAAATGTTTCACCACCTAACCACAGTCCAGGAATAATGTAACCTATAAATTCTTCATTTCAAAATACTTCGATTGGTACACGCAAGAAATATGTTTGAATATGTTTGATGAATGCATATTTAATTAGACTTTTTATCTTTATTAGTAAAAATTATATAAAATTTTATTTAGTATAAATTATAATTTAGGGGCTCCCTGTACATAAAAAGGGTTTTAGTATAGAAAACTAGATTTTTATTATAGTTTATTTGTTCCATATAAATCTTCCACTTTTGTTTTATTCCATGTAGGTTTACCCGCTAACAGAAGGGAGAAATAAAATCTAATATATTTTAATCAAAATAAATCTTTTGAATCAACATCAATTGTATTAAAAAGGGAATTAGCACGTTCCCTCCTTCATACTGAGAAAACATTAAATTCTTCATTTCAAAATACTTCGATTGGTACACGCAAGAAATAGGCTAATTCGGCAACTTTTTGTTCAATTTCTCGTGGAGTAAGATTCTCATCAGTGCCAGTCAAGGGAACCGCCCCTTGGCCTCTTATTTCCATATAAAGGACACGACGAGGATAAAGACCCTCTTTAACCTCCATTCTGATGGATTGGATATCTCTCATAAGGAAACGAAGGAAAATGCGACGATTTATTCCAGGAAATCCCCAACGAAAAATACAAACAATTCCTTCTTTTCTATCAAATCGGTCATAACCACTACCTACATTCCACGCAATTGTACACCACAAATAGGAGCTAATAAATAGACCTGCGATCCCATAAAAAGACATTATGATCCCTTGCGGAAAAAAAAATATTTGCTGAGATGGAAATACGGATATAAGATTCCTACCGAGATAACTGGAAGTTCCAACCACTAAGAACCCTAATGAACCTAAAAAAAGGCTACAGGCCAAAAAAAAATTACTTGTTTTTCGAGACCCCGTTATAAGTTCTATCCAGATATGCTCTGATCGCCAGTTCATACTATACTTACTATACTAAGGTTGTATTCGATTGGAATTGAGAGAATAACCCAAATGAATTTGACTTTACTTTTCTTGACCCCCAAGTAACTCTCATCAACTAGCACTATTTTGACGGGAACTATTAGGAGTAATTAGTTAGATAAATTGACTTTATATTTAAAACTATTCACCGATCCATTTTTAACCAGCTATACCCATATATAATCTACATTTATGTAGATATCGTGTATCCGTATGCATATGAGTCTCTCATTTGTGTTCGGAAAGAGCCACATATCGTACCATATTAGACTAAATAAATATTTGTATTATGATACAGTGTTGAAATAAATTGATGAGATTTGCTCTCTATCGAATCTAGACAATTTTCTTTTCTTGGACATGAAGAAATAAAGAAGCCATTGCAATTGCCGGAAATACTAGGCCCACTAAAGGCACAAAAATAGAGGGTAGATCTGTCATAGAATGGGTGCCCCAATTTAATATTTGTATTTTAAAGATATCTTATGATAAGTATATCTAATATAAATAATATTAAGTAGTTAATAAGTGCAAGGAATATAGACCTGAATTAAGTGTACCTAATTCATCGTTCTACATAAATATGTATGATAATTCACTTTATTTAATATAAAAAACTTTCCTATTCTTCTTCTTCCATCCTTTTTTATTCTTTACTATTTTTTTTTTTTTTTTTTTTTTTACTAAGGGTATTTAAGAGTTTATTATGAGTTCGCGACTTTCACTAATCGAATCCAACAAAGCAAACGGTAACTTGATTCTATAATAAAAAATAAAAGTGAGGGTTCTTTCACTCCTGTCTATAATATATCATATTTGAATCTTATATCTTATAATTAATATTAAGATTCAAATATGATATATTATTAATAAGATAATTAAGATATATTTATATTATTGTCTCTATTAAAATGAAATTAATACGTTAAGAAGGCCAAATAAAATTCTTTTTTTTTTTTTTTTTTTATTAATGTCTTCCCTTCCCCCAATTCCTCGGAAGGAGAAACTTAACTCTTTTATCTTTGTTTATCCTATTGATTTATAAAGGATTCATGATTAGTAATCAGGAATTAGGGATAAGATAAAAAATAGAATAATCGATCTGGAGGAAAAAATAATAATTATCCGAAACTTCCGGCTCTTACTACAAGTGGAACTTATGTCACCAAAGAAAACACCACTCTTCTTAACTTAAGTTTTTTTTACGATGAACTAAATACTCGCTCGCTACAAATAATTGAATTGAATCGAGTACTATACTTTAATATATTAAATTTTGATTCATAGGAAAGAAACCGTGGAGCTGAAATAACTCACTCAGAACACCCCTTAAAGGATTACGTGGTACGATTGGGTCGAATAAGCCCTTATGGAATGAATACTCAGCCGCTTGTAAACCATCGGGTATTGTTTTATTCAATGTTTGTTCAATTATTCTTTTACCCGCAAATGCAATGTGGGCATTTGGTTCAGCAATAATGACATCTCCCAACATACCAAAACTGGCTGTTACTCCACCAGTTGTAGGAGATGTCAGGATTGATATATAGAATAACTTTTTATTTGATTGATAATCATATAAAGCAGAAGATATTTTAGCCATTTGCATCAAGCTCAAACTTCCTTCTTGCATGCGTGCTCCCCCAGAAGCACACACAATAATGACAGGTAAAGATCGATTAGTAGCAGACTCGATCAAACGGGTGATTTTCTCGCCGACTACGGATCCCATACTACCTCCCATAAACTGAAAATCCATAACCCCAACTGCTATTGGAATACCATTTAGTTGACCTATGCCTGTTTGAACAGCTTCAGTTAAACCTGTTTTTCTTTGATAAAAATCAATACGATCTTTATAAGGTTCTTCCTCTGAATGAAATGCAATAGGGTCCATAGAGACCATCTCTTCATCCATAGGATCCCAAGTGCCCGAATCAATCAAAAGTTCGATTCTATCTGAACTACTCATTCTCAAATGATATCCACACTGTTCACAAATATTCATTTTTGACTTAAAAAATTTTTTATAATTTAATCCATAACAATTTTCGCATTGAACCCATAAATGTTTGTATCTTTTATTTATATCGAAATTATTAGACTTTTCTCTTATCTTGAGATCCCTGCCATTATTACTAGTTTTTATACTCGAATTCCCACTTTCACTACTTTCAGTATAAATGAAACTATAATTATAACTGTTACTGTAATAATTGGTATCACCTGAAATAGAACTATTAATACTAACTTCAAAATGAAGATAATCATTAATGCAACTATTAATGTGATTATTCCAACTAGATTGAGTATCATACATGTAATGATAATAGTAGTTCTTGGACCCACTATTCAAATAACTAGAAAAAAAACTTTCTAATTCACTCATAAACATAAAAGAACTATCATTGTCAATCTCAAAAATCTGATTTTCAATATCAAAATAGACAGAATAATTGTCACCATTACTATCTCTAACTAAAAAGGTGTCATCAGAGACCAAACTCCACATATTCCCGATATAAAATAAATAATCAACATTACTGAAAGCATAATTGTCACT